AGATAAAGTGGCTGAGGAGTAAGCGGTAGATTGTAAATCTAAAGACAAGTAGGAACTTCTTTATCAAATCCTATAGTATAATAAATAACATTAAATTGCAAGTTTAAAGATGTGTATAAAAAGTCACTAGGATTTATATAGAATTTAAAAGATTTATACTTTTTTTTAAAACTTTGAAGGCTTTTAGTTTGGATAACTTAAAATTCTATAATATAATAGAGTAAATAGGAAATAAGATTCCTACGAAATTAAATGACGTTGATATCATTACCGAGGGAGAAACAAAGGCCATTGATTTAAATTTTTTAGAAAACCTTATTACGGGATTAAAAATAACAATAAAGGGGATAATAATTCGTAAGTAAAAGTAAAGAGTGATCAGAGCAGAACAGAGAAGAAAGAAAAGGGGTATAAAAAGCGCATGATTAAGCATAATCTGAATTAATATTCATTTAGGGATAAATCCTGTAAATGGCGGGAGTCCCCTTAGTGAAAAAAAGTTGAATGAGATTAAGAGTGGAAAAAGGTAAGTGGTTGGGTTTGATTTAATTAGTCTTGAAAGAGTGAAGGTTTGAAGTTTGTGGAACATTGTGGTAATTGAAAGAAGAATAAAACTATATATAAAAAAATAAAATAATCAAAATGTATCTCTTAAGGAGACTGCGATTAGTATTCAAGATAAATGATTAATTGATGAAAATGCAATAATTTTTCGGAGTGGTATTAAGTTAATTCCTCCTAACGCACCAATTAAGGCAGAAAGAATAGCTGAAATAATAACCAACTTATTTAAGGGTTCTGAGATTATTAAGTACGAAACTAAAGTTAAAGGAGCAATCTTTTGAATAGTTGAGAGTAAGAAGACCTGTGGTCAAAGAAGTCCTTCTATTACCTGAGGAAACCAAAAATGAAATGGTGCTCTCCCTATTTTAAGCAATAAAGAAAATAAAATTAAAAAAAGCCTAGTAAATGTTAATGACAGAAATAGAAATCTTGAAGAAATTAATAGGGCGGACCCTATTGCCTGAATTAAAAAATATTTAAGGGCTGCTTCGGAAAAATAAGGATTTATTTTGAGAGAAATAATTGGAATAAAAGATATTAGGTTAAGTTCTAGCCCAATCCAAACACCGAATCAAGACGAAGACGAAATGGAAATTAATACACCTGAAATTAAAAAAAACAAAAATATAAAATAAGAAAAAGGTAAAAAGATTAAAAAGAGAAAGTACTATTTCATTTACGGGGTATGAGCCCATTAGCTTATATTAGCTTATCTTTTTATTATTTTATACGTTGATGTAAAGTGCATAAAAAGTTTTGATCTTTGAAGAAATGGTGCAATCCCATTACGTTTAATATAGGTAATAAAATTACATGATTAGCTGTATCAGTGCTATCCTTTTAACTCAGGCACTATATTTTAAGTTGTAAAGTAAAAAATACACTTGTAATACATATAAATAAATTGATATGAATGTAATAGGTAGATTAATCATAATTATGGAAGTGCATGATATAATAAAAACTAAGTTTAACCATCAAAGCGGAAAAAATTAGTTTCTAAAAGCCTATTAAAAAATAAATCAAATAATAATGTATTATTTATTATTAAACCTATAAGCGATTAATTCGAATAAATAAACATAAATAACCAATACGTTAAAAGCTTACTAAGAGGAGAGAGAGTATATAGCCTTATATATACATACATATATATACATATCAGTATTTATCATTCTTTTTTTAATATAATTTAATTCTAGGAGTTTATATATTCCTGCAGTATAATATAATTAATTTAAGAAAGAGATATTTGAGCATGAGCCAATAACTTTCAGTTCTTTCTCCAGGAGAGAGAAGGTTAGAACTGAAATTATTAGTGCTCATGCTCACCTTATCTGGAAATTTTTTACCTTGGTATTTACTTCGAGATAGATCGTATCTCTTTATGTTCTTTGTATATAAATTATGTTCTATTAATGGATTGGCATAATTTATACACTTTTTGTGCCTATCTTATTTTTTCGAGGATATAATTTTAATGAGATATTTTTCATTATTATGTATAGTAGCTTTTTTGTAGGATAGATACAACTTAAGGATATATATACATATATTACTTATATATACTTATATGTAAAATTATCTTATAATAGTGCAAATTTAATTCTTTTTAAAAATATTAGTTTAACTGCAAAGATATTATGGTAATATTTGATTTTGGTTTATTATTTTATAAAATTTTTGAATTTGCATGAAAATTATTTTGTATGTAGTTTATGGTAATGAATTTTATATTCTACAATGTTCGTTGAAATATATTATTATGATGATTAAGGTCTCAGCATGTTTTGTTATAGTTGGTGTATGTAAATATGAATTATAAAGAAGTTTAAATCTAGTGAATTTTGTGCCAGCATCTGCGGTTATACTTAAAGGTTGAATAAAATTTTTCGGTTTTAGTTAGGCGGTTATATAAATTTATAAGTTTACAAGCAATAAAAGGTAAAATTGGTCTGTTGTTATGTAAATCTTTATAATTTGCAGTCGAAGCTAAGAAGATTTAATTAAAAACTAGGATTAGATACCCTATTATTAAAATTGAAATTATAAGAAAATCCGGTTAGTAGTAGTTATTTACTTAAAAACTAAAAGATTTGGCGGTAATTTAATCTTTTCAGGGGAATTTGTTTTTTAATCGATAAACCACGAAATATCTTGCTTATTTTAAATTTAATTAGTTTGTATACCATCATTATCAGATAATTTTTAAAGAAAAAATTATTTCAATTAAAGACTTTAAAAAAATTAGATCATGGTGCAGCTCATAAATAAGCTAAAATGAATTACAATAAATTATTTTATTACGGATTTATAAATTAAAAGTTATAATGAAGGAGGACTTGGTTGTATTAAAAGTTTAATAAGCTTGTAAGACATAGGCTCTAAATTATGTACATATCGCCCGTCGCTTTCACTCATAGGTGAAATAAGTCGTAACATAGTAGATGTACTGGAAAGTGTATCTAGAACTATCAAAGTAAAGCTAAATGAGAATAGCGTTTCACTTACATTGAAAAGAATTATCGTGCAAATCGGTTTGCTTTGAAATTGTAAATATAATCTTGTCAGTAAAATAATTTTAAGTCTAATTTGAAGTAAAAGAAAAATAATTTAATTGAATTTTCTAAAAAGTAGTTTTTATTGAAATTTTTATTTTGGCTATAGTTAATAAGTACTGGAAAGGAAAGTTTAAAAAAGTTAAGTGATTGTATAGTAGATTTAAATTTTTGTATTTTGTGTATCAAAGAAAATTTATATAAATTAATTATTTTTATGTTTCTCGAAATAAATGTAGCTAATTTTTGATGTAGATTTTTGTGGTAAAAAAATCTTGAATTTAAAATTAAAGATGAAATGTCAGTCGAAATTTATTATATCTAGTTCTTTTAAATTTAATTAAATTATGCCTTTGTGGAGTTTATACACAAAGTTCTAATGTAGGGGGGATCAGCTCCTTATAAATTAATGTTTAAAATAGTATTATTAATATTCAGAGTAATTAAATTAGGCTTTAAAGTAGCTATATTTATAAAGTGTTTTAACTAAGTATTTTAAGGTTTATGATTAAAATTTTATATGTTTATGACTTTTGTTTTTATAAAAGAATAATTTAAAATAGTTTTAGATTAGATATAATGATTTTATTAGTATAAGGATAGTGTCAAGTTAGTTAATTTTATAATATTTAATAAGTTTTATTGCTAAGAAGGTTAAATAAAGGAACTCGGCAAATAAATTTCTTTGCCTGTTTATCAAAAACATGTCTGTTTGAAGGTATAGAAAGTCTGGCCTGCCCACTGATATATTTAAAGGGCCGCGGTAATTTGACCGTGCAAAGGTAGCATAATCGTTAGTTTTTTAATTGGAATCTTGTATGAATGGTTGAACAAAAGAATAACTGTCTCTATTTTTATTCGAATTTAACTTTTAAGTGAAAAGGCTTAAATGTTTTAAAAAGACGATAAGACCCTATAAAGCTTGATAAATTTCGGTATTGAATTGAATTTAACTTATAAAGCATAAAAATTCAGTCTTAAAAGTTTATTTTGTTGGGGCGACAATGATAAAGTGTTTGTTAACTGTTTGAGGTAAAGACAATAAATTGTTGATTACTAGTTTAAATGATCCTTCATAGAGATTAAAAGTTTAAGTTACTTTAGGGATAACAGCGTTATTTTTCTTGAGAGTTCATATCGAAAGAAAAGTTTGCGACCTCGATGTTGAATTAAAATTTCTATATAATTGCAGAAGTTATAGTAGAAGGTCTGTTCGACCTTTAAATTTTTACATGATTTGAGTTCAGACCGGCGTGAGCCAGGTTGGTTTCTATCTTTTAATTTGATAGTAATTATTTTAGTACGAAAGGATTAAATAATTGAAATTGTTTTATGAATTGGTAAAAAACTACCTTGGCAGATGATATGTGTTGGATTTAGGATCCTTTAAAATAGAGTAATTCTATAGGTAGTTAAGCAAGTAGGAATCTAATTGTTTTGTGTCTTTAATTGTTGTAGAAATTGTAAATTTTTTGGTATTAATTGTGTGTGTTTTAGTTGGAGTAGCCTTTGTTACCCTTTTAGAACGAAAGATTTTAGGTTATATTCAGATTCGCAAGGGCCCTAATAAAGTAGGATATATAGGCATCCTTCAGCCATTTTCTGACGCTGTAAAGTTGTTCACTAAAGAACAAACTGTTCCTATTATATCAAATTTTTTTGTTTATTATATATGTCCTGTATTCAGTTTGTTTATTTCTTTGCTGGTTTGAATTGTATTACCATACGAGACGGGGTTAGTAAGGTTTGATTTAGGTATTTTGTTTTTCCTTTGTTGTTTAAGTATAGGAGTTTATTCTACTATAGTGGCTGGGTGATCTTCAAACTGTAAATACTCTCTTTTAGGTAGCTTACGGGCTGTTGCTCAGACTATTTCTTATGAGGTTAGGTTAGCTTTAATTTTGTTGTCTTTTGTAGTTTTGGTTGGCGGTTTTAATTTGAATTTATTTAATGAATATCAATATGATTTTTGGTTTATTATTATTGGGTTGCCTTTAAGAATGGTTTGGTTTAGATCTTGTCTAGCTGAGACTAACCGAACTCCTTTTGATTTTGCAGAGGGGGAGTCTGAATTGGTCTCTGGGTTCAACACTGAGTACGGAGCAGGAGGATTTGCTTTAATTTTTATGGCAGAATATGCTAGAATTTTGTTTATAAGGGTTTTATTTGTAATTCTTTTTTTGGGGGGTAGATTATTTAGAGTTTTATTCTATTTTAAGAGAGTAATAATTGCGTTTATTTTTGTTTGAGTACGGGGAACTTTACCCCGTTTTCGTTATGATAAACTGATATACTTGGCTTGAAAAATATATTTACCAATATCAATTAACTATTTAATTTTTTTTTTAGGATTAAAAATATTCTTATTTAGTATAATTTATAACTAAATTAGTATATTAACAAAACTGTCGATTATTAAGAAGAATTTTCTTATCCTATGCTTTCAAAACATTTATTTTATTTAAACTAAATAATCAGTTTAGTATGTTATCTCACCAGATTAACAATAAAGGGTTGATAATGTAAAATGAAAAGTATAAAATTGTAAGTACTTGGCCTGTAATAATATACGGGTCTTCGACTGGTCGAGCTCCAATTCATGTTAAAAGTATAACAATCACTACAAAAGTTCAAAATAGTATTTGGTTTATTGGGTAAAATGCTAGTCTTTGGAATTTTGAAGTATGGGTAAATGGTAAGATTATTAAAATAGCAACCGAGGCTGCTAGGGCTATAACTCCTCCTAATTTGTTTGGAATAGATCGTAAAATAGCGTAGGCGAAAAGGAAATATCATTCTGGTTGAATGTGAGGAGGTGTAACCAGTGGATTAGCTGGAATGAAGTTATCAGGGTCTCCTAGGAAGTAAGGAGTGAGAAGAGTTAAGAAAATAAGTCCTGTTAATATAACAATGAATCCAACAATGTCTTTAAATGTAAAATAAGGGTGAAATGGTACTTTATCTATTTGTCTGGAAATACCTAAAGGATTATTAGCTCCTGCTTGGTGAAGAAATAAAATATGAATTAAAGAGAAAGCAGCAGCGATGAAGGGTAGAATAAAGTGAAAGGAAAAAAATCGAGTTAAGGTAGCGTTATCAACGGAGAACCCACCCCAAATTCATTGTACTAAATCTGTCCCGATTATAGGGATAGCTGAAAATAAGTTTGTAATAACTGTGGCTCCTCAAAATGACATTTGACCTCATGGTAAAACATATCCTAGAAACGCTGTTGCTATGATTATAAATAAAATAACAACTCCAACTATTCATGCATGAAGATTTATGTAGGATCTAAAGTAAATTCCTCGGCCGATATGAATGTAAAGGCAGATAAAAAAAAATGAGGCTCCATTGGCATGAAGGGTTCGTAAAAGTCACCCGTAATTAACGTCACGACAGATGTGAACTACTCTGGAGAAAGCTAAGTTAATATGGGCAGTATAATGCATTGCTAAAAATAAACCAGTGGCAATCTGGAGTATCAAACATAATCCCAAAAGAGAGCCAAAATTTCAAAAAGTAGAAATGTTTCTTGGGAGAGGTATATCCACTAGGGCGTTATTAGCGATCTTAAATAAAGGGTGAGATTTTCGTAGGGGTGTTGTCATTAATTGTTATTGGGTTAGACGTAAGGGTCCTTTAAAAAGGTTAACAATTTTAACTACAATAATTAATATAAGTAGAAGATAACAAATAATAAAAATAGTAAATCTTATTGAAGGTGTATTATAGACTCATCTAATAATGTGGGGAATATAAGTCAAAGTTGAAGATGAAGACGATGGAAGAGATGATGACCTAGGAGTTAATAAAGGATCTAAGACTAGGATCCTTAAACAAAAAAAGAATGAGATTAATAAAATAGCAATGTAAGATGAAGATGGAGAAAAAGATTCATTGGAAGCAACTGATGCTACATAAATAAATAATACTAATATTCCTCCTAAAAAAATCAAAAATAAAATGTAAGAAAATCAAAAAGAAAATCTAAAAAGCCCAAGTGTAAGAGCAATGAGTAAGGTTTGAGCAAGTAGAATTAAGCCTATAGCCAAGGGGTGTGAAAGTTGTGTAAATAAAATTGATAATCTTAAAAGTAAGGGTAATGTTAATAATAAAATAACAGAGAATAGTTTAAATAAAATATTAATTTTGGGAATTAAAGATAGAGAGTTTCTTTTTCTCTGAAGTTTTAAGAATAATAGATTCATTATTGGTTTACAAGACCAAAGTTTTTATTTTAAACTATTAAAACAAGTAAAATTAATGATAAATCTTAATTTATTTACAGTGTTTGTTTGTTTAGGTATAATTTTTTGTGGTCTATGAAGGTTTATTTCTTATCATAAACATTTATTGAATTCTCTTTTAAGTCTTGAATTCATAATACTCGGTATTTTTTGACTATTAAGAGTTAACATATCTATGGTCGGGGAAGAGATTTACATTGGTTTATTTTTTTTAACTTTAGCGGTTTGTGAAGGTGCTTTAGGTCTTTCCTTATTAGTTTTAATCGTTCGTAGACATGGGAACGATTACTTTAAAAGATTCAGTGTTTTAGAATGTTAAAATTTCTTTTACCTGTAATTGTATTGATGAAATTTAAAAATGACTGAAACTTAGTACAAATAGGACTAGGTATAGTTAGTTTCTTAGTAGGGGTAAATTGTTTTCACAACATATATATGTATATATTAGGGTACAATTTAGGCATGGATTATATTTCTTATATTATAATTTATTTAAGTGTGTGGGTAATATATATAATTTTCATTGCTAGTAATAGAGTTAAAGAAAATAATAAGTTTTTTTCTACATTTATTATTGTAAATTTATTTTTGTTGTTGAGTTTGATAATTACATTTTCTTCATTAAGTTATCTATTGTTTTATATTAGCTTCGAAATGTCTTTAATTCCGACATTAATTTTAATTTTGGGCTGGGGTTACCAACCTGAGCGAATTCAAGCTGGAATGTATATACTTTTTTATACTTTAACTTTGTCTTTACCTTTGCTAGGATCTTTATTGTATTTAAGTTTCAAAGAAGGGAGGCTAACTATTTTATTAAGTAAGTCTTTTTTTCATATGGATTACGGATATATGATTTGATATTTCTCTAGAATTATAGCTTTCATAGTAAAGTTACCTATGTATATGTTCCATCTATGGTTACCAAAAGCTCACGTTGAAGCTCCTGTCGCTGGTTCTATAATTTTAGCAGGAGTACTACTAAAATTAGGAGGATATGGCTTAATTCGAGTTTTAATTTTGTTTCAAAAAATTAGAATAAAATTTTCTTGATTATGAGTAAGTATTAGGCTTTTAGGGGGTATTATTGTAAGTTTAATATGTCTGCGCCAGGTAGATATAAAGTCTTTAATTGCTTATTCTTCAGTAGTTCATATAAGACTTGTGTTGTGTGGTTTAATGGTTTTTAGATGGTGAGGGTTAATAGGAAGAGTAGTTGTGATAGTTGGCCATGGATTATGTTCTTCTGGTCTCTTTTGTCTAGCTAATATAGTCTATGAGCGTATTGGGAGTCGTAGTCTTTTAATTAGTAAAGGATTATTAAGGTTTATACCAAGAATAGGACTATGGTGATTTCTGTTAAGGGTGAGGAACATAGCTGCACCTCCTTCTTTAAATTTACTTGGGGAAATTAATCTTATTATCAGTTTAGTTAGTTGGAGAAATTTAAGCATAGTGGGGCTGGCGTTCTTATCTTTTTTTAGGGCAAGGTATAGGTTGTATATATACAGTTTGAGTCAGCATGGAGTGTTTTTTACAGGGTTATTTTCATGTAGATCAGGAAAGGTTCGTGAATATTTAGTATTATTTTTACATTGATTTCCTTTAAATGCATTAATTTTAAATGTGAATTTAGTAAGAGGGGTTTAATTTGTTTGAGAATAAGTAGTTTTAGAATTATGGATAAAACAATGGTTTGATATATATATATACATATTGTTAGAATATTATTTTTAGGTTTAAATTCTTTTCTTTGTGGCTTAATATTTTTTGTCAAGGCTTTTAGAGGTGTAGTAGATGTGATCGAGTGGGAAATAATTTCTTTGAATTCTTCATCCATTTGTTTTGTTATAATTTTTGACTGAATTTCGATGTTATTCATGTCTTTCGTTTTATTAATTTCAAGAAGTGTAATATATTATAGAGGTAGTTACATGTACGGGGATAAAAATTTTAATCGATTCATATATCTTGTGTTAGCTTTTGTATTTTCTATAATAATAATGGTTTTAAGTCCTAATTTAATTAGTATTCTTTTAGGGTGAGATGGATTGGGTCTTGTATCCTATGCTCTCGTTATTTTTTACCAAAATGAAAAGTCTGCTAATGCAGGAATATTAACTGTATTATCAAATCGTGTTGGTGACGTTGCTATTTTATTAAGTATTGGTTTAATAATAAGATTGGGTAGTTGAAATTTTTTATTTTATAGTTATTATATTTTAGATAAAGATTGAGCAGTAATAAAATTTTTGGTTATATTAGCAGCAATAACTAAAAGAGCTCAAATTCCTTTTTCTGCTTGATTACCTGCAGCTATAGCTGCACCTACACCTGTTTCGGCTTTAGTACATTCATCAACTCTTGTAACGGCAGGAGTGTATCTTATAATTCGTTTTAGGTCTGCTCTAGATGGATCAAGAATTCAAAGAATGTTATTAATTGTCTCTTGCTTAACTATATTTATAGCAGGACTAGGTGCTAACTTTGAATATGATTTAAAAAAAATTATTGCTTTATCAACTTTGAGTCAATTAGGGGTAATACTTAGTATTTTGGCTTTAGGATATCCTGATCTCTCTTTCTTTCATCTTTTGAGTCATGCCTTGTTTAAAGCCTTGCTATTTATATGTGCAGGGGTGTTGATCCATAGAGTTAGGGGTTATCAAGATATCCGTTTCATAGGATGTCTGGTAAAGTTTATACCTTTAAGGGTTTCTTATATAATAGTGGCAAATCTTGCTTTATGTGGATTCCCTTTTTTAGCAGGATTTTATTCTAAGGATATAATTTTAGAAGTAGCTTTTTTAAGATGAATTAATTTTATTTCTATAATTCTATATATTTTAGCCACTGGTTTAACTGTGAGTTATACTTTGCGTTTAGTATATTTTAGGTTAAGGGGTGCTTTCAATTTAAGATCTTTGACTAATGTAAGAGATAGAGATAAAATTATGGTTAATTCAATAACTTTATTAGGCTTTAGGGCAGTGGTTATAGGTTCTATTTTATCTTGATTACTATTTCCTGAGGCTTATATAATTTGTTTAAGTGCTTTAATAAAAAGTATAGTAATAATAATTAGTATTTTAGGAGCAGTTTTAGGTTATATAATAAATTTAGTAAATGTAAGATACAAATTAAAATCCTTAGGAAATTATAAGTTTGTTGTAATATCAGGTTCTATATGATTTATACCTTTTTTAAGAACTAAAAATATAAGAAAAATATATTTAGTAAGGGGAGAAAATATAGAAAAGTTGATAGATAAAGGTTGGTATGAGTATTTAGGTGGTCAGGGTTTATATTATTTCTTTTTTAAGTTATTTTATATTTTAGTAGGGCTCCAAACGAATAGAATTAAAGTATTTATAAAAATGTTTATTGTTAGAGTAGTAATAATTTTATTTTTTACTTATATTTAATTTACATAATTTAAAGTAGAGAATATTGTGTTGAAGCCACAAAAGAGGTAGCTTACCTGTAAATGACTTAAATAGTTTAAAGGAAAATATAAATTTGTGGCGTTTAAGATGTAGTTTACTACTTTAAGTAGTTTTGCGGAGTTTCAAGAAAAAGATTTTCAGCTTTGCAATGAAAATGCAATATGTTATTTATACACCATGGAAACGAGGAATATAAACGGAATTTAACCGCTTATTAGAAAGTTAGAAGCTTTCGGCCTTGTCATAATATTCCTTCTTGATAGGAATAAGTAATTCAGTTTTATCATTAACAGTGATATACCTCTATTTTGGTTTCTATCAAAATTAGAAGGCTGATAGGCCTAAGGGTTAGGTCGAAACTAAATGCAATTATTCGCTTTCTAATTTATTATTGAGTGGTAAAACCAGTTAAATCTATAACTACTTATGAATGCAACTCATATGTCATGAATATTGACTATGGTCTTACGTTCACTCCAGAGCTCCTTGAGATCATTCATAATAGAGTCCTAATAGAAGAATAAATAAGAATACTATTCTTGTGAAGAATCATGAGAATACGTTAGTCAGGTTAAAGGTTGAAGCGATAGGTAGTAAAAGGGTGATTTCTACGTCAAAGATGAGGAAGATTACTGCAATGAGAAAGAATCGTAGAGAGAATGGGAGTCGAGCTGATCCTTTAGGGTCAAATCCACATTCATAGGGGGAATTTTTCTCTCGATCTATAATTGTCTTTTTGGCTAAAACCCTTGATAGGGCTATAACTAAGAAGGAAATAATAAATGTGAGTATTGATATTAAAAGGATAGTGAAGATTACTTTTTCTAAATATTTTAGTCCTTCTGATTGGAAGTCAGATATACTTTAGTATACTAAAAAAGTTAACCTCCTCACCAGTAAATAAAGATATAAAGGAAGAGTCATACTACGTCAACAAAATGTCAATATCAGGCGGCTGTTTCAAATCCTAAGTGATGGTTAGACGAAAAGTGACACTTATATAAGCGAATAAAGCATACTGAAAGGAAGGTTGTTCCAATAATTACATGCAGGCCATGAAATCCAGTCGCTACAAAGAAAGTTGAGCCAAACACAGAATCAGCAATAGTAAAGGGTGCTTCAATGTATTCAAATGCTTGAAGGAGTGTAAAGTAGATTCCTAAAACAACAGTCAGGCCTAATCTCTGGAGTGCTTGGTTGTGATTAGACTCTATAATTGCATGGTGTGCTCATGTTACTGTGGCTCCTGATGAGAGCAGGATGGTTGTATTCAGGAGAGGAATTTGGAACGGGTTAAACGGCTGAACTCCAAGTGGGGGTCAAAATATACCGATTTCAATAGTTGGTGATAATCTTCTATGAAAAAAGGCTCAAAAGAAAGAAAAAAAGAATAAGACCTCTGATAGAATAAATAAAATTATACCTCAACGTAGTCCTTTTATAACTATAATTGTATGAAGTCCTTGATAGGTCCCCTCTCGTGTTACATCTCGTCATCATTGAATTATAGTTAGGATGGTGGTAATAAATCCTAAGAGGAGAAGGTTTATGTTATATTGGTGAAACCATTTTACTAATCCTGTAGTTAGCATTATAGCTCTAATTGAGCCAGTAAGTGGCCATGGTCTTATATCTACCAAGTGGTAGGGGTGAAAGCCGTGAGATGATGTCATTAGTTGATTTCTCTTGTATAAAGAGTTCTTAATACTGCAAATACATAAGACTGAATAATTGCAACAGCAGATTCTAGAATTAATAATAGTATTTGAGCTGAAACAAGTATTAATACTAGGAGTGTAGATAAAGACGGACCCGTCCCTCCTAGAAGAGTTAGTAAAAGGTGGCCTGCAATTATATTTGCAGCAAGACGAACAGCTAATGTTCCAGGTCGGATAATATTTCTAATCGTTTCAATTAGTACCATGAAAGGTATAAGGGCAAAGGGTGTACCCTGGGGAACTAGATGTGCAAATATATGTTTTGTGTGTTGGATTCATCCAAATAGCATTAATGTAAATCATAAAGGTAGGGATAAAGACAAGGTTATAACCATGTGCCTTGATCTGGTAAATACGTAAGGCAAGAGCCCTAGGAAGTTATTAAACACAATAATAGAAAAGAGTGATACAAATAATATTGTAGATCCGATATGGGAGGGGAGGAGAAGTGCTTTAAATTCTTTATGTAAGGTAGAATTAATTTTTCTCCATAGTATAGATCAACGAGCAGGCGAAGCTCAATAAATGAAGGGGATGAATATTAGTCCTAAAATTGTGGATAATCAATTAGTAGATAGACTAAATACGCTAGAAGAGGGTTCAAAAATTGAAAATAGATTAGTTATAATCTTCAGGTTTTAAAGGTGAGAGTGGTTTTCTTCATAGTACAATCTTTTTTTTCAAAAGGTTTAATAAAGTAATTTATTATAATAAATAAGGTAAGAACTAACAGGAAGAAAAAGAATAGTATTAACCAATATAAAGGGGCTATTTGAGGCATTAAGAAATATCTTAAAGATAATTTATGCGTGACAGGCACATGTTATATATAATTTAACTAATTTCTTAACTAGAAGTAGTCGTAATACTATTTTAGATTTAAAAGATCTACACTTCCTTTCAGTCATCTAGTTAGCTAATCTTCTGTAGATAAGGAAATTCAGTTTAAGAATGAGTCAATAAAGGTCCTTTCAATTACAATGGGTATAAATCTGTGATTAGCTCCACAAATCTCTGAGCATTGCCCGTAGAATAACCCTGGGCGGTTAATTAAAAACCTTGTCTGATTAAGTCGCCCTGGGATAGCGTCGGCTTTAACGCCTAAGGATGGTACCGTTCATGAGTGAATTACATCTGCGGCTCTAATGAGAATTCGGACCTGAGTATTTAACGGGAGAACAGTTCGATTATCAACATCTAAAAGTCGAAATCCTGAATCTCTTAGTTCGTTAACTGGAGTTATATAAGAATCGAATTCTAAGTGTAGAAAGTCTGAATATTCATATCTTCAGTATCATTGGTGACCAATCGTTTTTAAAGTAAGAGAAGGTGAATTTACTTCATCTAATAAATAAAGTAGACGAAGAGAAGGTAAAGCAATAAAAATTAAGATTACTGCTGGAACAGAAGTTCAAATAATTTCAATAGGTTGATTTTCTAGCATATATCGGTTAATGAAAGAGTTAAAAAATAATGTGGACATAATATACCCTACAAAGGTCACGATTAGTGCTAATACAATCATAATGTGATCGTGGAAAAAAACCAACTGTTCTATTAAAGGTGAGGTACTATCTTGGAGTCCTAAATACGCTCATGTTGCCATAAGTTTCTAAAAGAAATTATATATTTCTTAGTAGGAGCTTAAATCCTATACATATTATCTGCCATTTTAGAAATTAGTAATTAATGGAATTTCTATATAAGAGTGGTCGGCTGGTGGATAAGAATGTTCTCACTCAATAGAAGATGGTAAGGAAGGCGTAGAAATAATTGTTCGGTTTGCTGTAAATGCCTCTCAGATAATTATAAGGAAACTAAGAGCTGCTACAAACGAAATTATTGATCCTAGTGAGGAAACAATGTTTCACGTAGCATATGCATCTGGGTAGTCGGAGTAACGACGAGGTATACCGTTCAGTCCTAAGAAGTGTTGGGGGAAAAAAGTTAAATTAACTCCAATAAAAGTTACTAAAAAATGTATTTTAAGTCATTTAGTGTTTAGTGAAAGTCCTGTTATAAGTGGAAATCAGTGTACAATTCCGGCGAAAATCCCAAATACTGCTCCTATAGATAATACATAATGGAAGTGGGCTACAACATAATATGTATCATGTAAAATTACATCAATTGAGGAATTCGCTAATACAACTCCCGTTAAACCTCCTACGGTAAAAAGAAAAATGAATCCCAAGGCTCAAATTAAAGATGGGGAAAAGTTTAACTGAGATCCGTGAAGGGTTCTTAATCACCTAAAAATTTTAATTCCTGTGGGGATGGCAATAATTATTGTTGCAGAAGTAAAGTATGCTCGAGTATCTACATCTATACCTACTGTGAACATATGATGAGCTCAAACTACAAATCCTAAGATTCCAATAGCCAGTATAGCATAAATTATACCTAATGTACCAAATGATTCTTTTTTTCCAGATTCTTGGCTGACAATGTGGGAAATTATACCGAATGCGGGTAAAATTAAAATATATACTTCCGGATGACCAAAAAATCAAAAGAGATGTTGGTATAGCACAGGGTCTCCTCCTCCTGCTGGGTCAAAGAAAGATGTATTCAAATTACGATCAGTAAGAAGTATCGTAATTGCCCCTGCTAAAACTGGAAGGGATAAGAGTAGAAGGATGGCAGTAATAAATACTGCTCATACAAATAGAGGTATTTGGTCTATTGTTATTCCGTGTGATCGTATATTGATTACGGTTGTTATAAAGTTTACTGCTCCAAGAATGGATGAAACACCAGCTAAGTGAAGAGAAAAAATTCCTAAATCTACCGATGCCCCTGCATGAGCAATAGCAGCTGCTAATGGAGGATAAACGGTTCATCCTGTACCCACTCCTCTTTCTACTATACTCCTAGTAAGAAGAAGTGAAAGCGACGGGGGAAGCAGTCAAAATCTTATGTTGTTTATACGGGGAAAAGCTATATCTGGTGCTCCTAATATAAGTGGAACAAGTCAGTTGCCGAATCCACCAATTATAATTGGCATAACCATGAAAAAAATTATTACGAAGGCATGGGCTGTAACTACTACGTTGTAAATTTGATCGTTACCAATAAGTCTTCCTGGTTGTCTAAGTTCTGCTCGGATAATTAGTCTTAGTGATGTACCTACTATACCAGCTCAAGCACCAAAGATAAAATATAATGTACCAATATCTTTATGATTTGTAGAGAATAGTCACCGTTGCAT